GACTCATCAATCCAATAGATGAATTTTTTGAAAGAATCATTCAAGGAACAAGTTATCCCCTCTTTCGTTACCAGTTGATCCTCAGATCTCATTCTATCAAACGAATCTTATTCTTGGATCTTGTTTGTGATATTTATAAAAAGAAATATTTTTATGTACTCTTCTAATTTCTATGTGCATTAAACTACTACCATATCATATACTTTTCTTATTTTATACTTTATTCTTTCATTTTAGTATTCTTTCATTTTAATGTCGTCTTTCTTATATTTATTTTTTCTTCAGATGAAGATAAAACCCCAGAATACGCCCTTTCACAGGTCAAAGCGCGAAAGACACTTCGAACCTTTTTTTTTCTATTTACTTTATTTTATATCTGTTATCTGTCAGAAAAGAAAAAGGAGAATGAATTTTTCTATTATTAAATTCAATACAATATTAAATAAATAATAGGAAATTTGAAATGAAACGAAAGTCTTTTTATCGCACCTATTAATCTTATATATTATATAGATATAAATATCAATATAAATTGTGTTCTGGAATCAAAGAAAGATATTTAAGAAAGATATTTTTAATTCCCTTAATATGTTTTATTATGTTTTATGTTGTGACTTCGAATAAACTTTTCTGTGGAATGGAGGAAGGAAATAGTAATTTATTCCTATAGAATAACTAGATAACTAGGAACAAAAAGATTGAATCAGAAATATCGACAGATTTTTTTTTTCGGAGTCCAAAGAAATATGAAAATGAAAGAAAAAAGCGGATCTACTGTTCCAATTTCATCTATATCGAATTTGACTATCAGAATAGTGGATATAGTCATGATTCAATGGGTTAGGTCCACTTACTTTTTCTTTTGTTGATTTCTAATCTAATCTTTACAATTGATTTGATTGGACTCCTATAAAATAGGAAAGTTTGACGATTTAAGAGCCAACTTATCATTATTCATTTTAATATAATAAACAAAATAAACAAATGTTCAATTTTATAACTATAATTACTATATTAGTATACTCTAAATTCGAGTATAAATCATTATAATGTTAACCTTCTAATTTAATTTAGAATTTAGAAGAATTCTATTTATTCTATTTATTAGAAATATAGAGTTTCTTACCTTATTTATTGCAAATATTAACAATATCTCTATTCCCCCTTCAAATGGAATCTCCCTTCAAATAGAAATACTCCCGCGGGAGTTTTATGAAAAAAGGACAAAGCCCCTTATCGGATTTGAACCGATGACTTACGCCTTACCATGGCGTTACTCTACCACTGAGTTAAAAGGGCCCATTTGATTCAATTCCGAAATGAGCCAGCATGCGGATAATCCATATCTATAGAAATAGATTCTACATCAAATCTATGTAAAGTAAATAGATTCTATATAATTTTTTCTATTTTTTTATCTATATTATCTATATTATTAGAATATAATAATATAGATAAATCGAATGAAATTCACTCTATTGACAATTTCAAAAAACTGTTCATACTATGAGTATAATATGCTGACGATCGGGCAAATGTGCCCCCATCGTCTAGTGGTTCAGGACATCTCTCTTTCAAGGAGGCAGCGGGGATTCGACTTCCCCTGGGGGTAGGGTATTACGAAAGGAAGTTGATCGGGGATTCTAAAGAAGTCTGGAATTTTTTCTTCCTGGGTCGATGCCCGAGCGGTTAATGGGGACGGACTGTAAATTCGTTGGCAATATGCCTACGCTGGTTCAAATCCAGCTCGGCCCAATAATTCACTGATCCACCATGAAATGATATAACCCCTTTGTTCTTTCGAAATGTCTGATAAAAAAAAGAAGTAAAAATTTCTGCTCTACTTGTTATTTATTTGATTTGCTTTCTTTTTTTACCACAAATTATGATCTTTCTGACGATCTAGATTCATATCAGGATTTGTAAGTAGAAAGTCTAAGAAAAAAAAAGTAATAGAAAGAAAAAAGAGTCTTTTTTTTTTCATTGAAAGGTTGATTATCAATTGATTTTGAGATTTTTATTTGAAATAACGAAAAGATAACTAATAATTTGTGCCAGTATCACTAAAATATATATGCGCAAAATATATATGCGCGTGGATATCAATATTACCTACCACTCGCACTCTGTTACAACGAGGCGATTCCAATTTTAAATCTAAACAGAAAGTGTTTGAATGAAATCAGAAGAATATGTATGCTGTATTTCGTTTCCCTGGGATTGTAGTTCAATTGGTCAGAGCACCGCCCTGTCAAGGCGGAAGCTGCGGGTTCGAGCCCCGTCAGTCCCGACAAATCCAATAAACAATAATCCAATAAAAAAAAAATACATCAATTCATCTCTTCATTTTCTGTAAAAGGGGTACAAATAGCAGAATTTCGTTCCCAAAGGGGATCCTTATTATTATTTTATATTATTTATATATTTTATATTTATTTTCTTTATTTTCGTTTTTCATCAAAGCAAATACAAATATGGTCATTTTCATTTCTTCAACTAGTATCGATGGAGATGGATAAAGACACATGTGGTTTAGTACAATTATTGGTAGCGTCATATTCAGGATTCTAAGAGAGACCTCACTGAATTTGGCCTTTTCGATTCCTCCCGATCCGTATAATGAAATCGAATCGAGTACCCTATCTTTCCCGGTAGCACATACACAAATAGAATTCTTATTTGTACGATACAAAATGACTTTAATTTCTTTGATAAAATCCTTTTAATCGGAAAAGTCTCTTCTTTTTTGGCTCCGATTTTGTGTAACCTCAATTATTTGAAACAATCTATCTCATTCAAATTGTACACTGAAGTTTTGATATATTATATGGATCCCATTCCTAATTCAATCAAGTAAAGAGTATATTAATAAAATAAAAATCAAATAAGGACTCTGCCTCTCTTAGAGAGAGAGGGAATGGATAATCTTTTTTAAGGGTTTATGCCGAAGAAAAAACAAACTCTAAAAAAAAAAGTGAATTTGGTAGAATATTCTATTTTTTTTTTACTGTACTAGGACTTATCTTTATCACACTTTTTTTTTTGTTTTCCAATCCAATAAGATTAGATCATTCAAAAAAAGAGTTTAGAACATAACTCCCCCTTTCCCATTTCGCTTCTATTGTTTGTTTGGGTTTGTTTTTGTTTGTAACTTATGTAAGTTTAAAGACGATTAGATGATACTTAGTCAGATGATTGTACAAGGAAGGAGATAGTTTTATAGAAAAGAAAGAATGGAAAAGAATGATAAATAAAGTAACAAAGTAAGGAAATTTTCGATTGGATCAGGAATCCATTTTTGGATTTGGTATGAATAAATGATCTTTCTATGTTATACTATTCAATTCTTGACGATAAATCGATTTGAGAGTTCAGATATTGTTATTCATGATATTGATCTGATTCGATATCATCGAGATGGAATTCATCCCATTGAATTTAGAGGCGAAAGATTTCTCATCTCTTATGGGATTAAATCCCAAATTATTGTGAAGTAAATAAAAACGAAACGATGAGATTATGGAAGTAAATATTCTCGCATTTATTGCTACTGCACTGTTCATTCTAGTTCCTACTGCTTTTTTACTTATAATATATGTAAAAACTGTTAGTCAAAGTGATTAATTTGAATGAAACTTGATTTCTTAGTTCTTATCAATATCAAGAATTAACGAAATAAAATGAAAAGAATTCCAATTTTGCGTTTTAGCTGAAATGAGCGAACTAGAATCAGCAGGATTCTATGAGATCCGATAGTATGGTAGAAAGTAATATATTTACTACCATACTATCTATTTTTGTTATTCTAGTATATAAAGTTGTACTGTAGAAAGATCTGGGCTTAATATGGATCAATCTAGAATGTCATCTTCATATATAGATAGATATATAGACAATAGATATTAATTATCTATATGGAATGTACATAAGGTTCAAATTTGATTTCTTTTCTTCATATGTTTGATTTGTGTTGGTTCCAATTAATCTGGAATAGTTGAAAGGCGCCTCTTACTCTTATGATTCCAATTCCTGGATTTCTGATTATTTTCAATATGAATCCCGGAATCCATTGAAATAATCAAATCAATGAAAAGAAAAAAAAGAATAGTTGGGGTATGTATTAATAAAAGAAAATCAAGAAATCTTTTTTTAGCATTCCAAAGAAGTAATTAATTGAACACATCCAAGGAAAGGAGTTTTATAAAAACTTTTTCAGATTTCGACGAAAAGAAAAGGATTAGTAAACCCCGCCGATTTTAAATCTTTGAATCATAATGTGACTTCTCCAAGAAAATATCTTAGTATGCGGAGTATCCCGTTAGAGAATCACTATGTCTATTTTATTTCCCGTAGAAAATCACTTAATTTAATAACTTTTAAATATTAAATAACTAAAAAAAGAACTACTTTCTTTTGTCTTTGAACCGGAAAAAGGCAAACAAATAAAAAGTAAAAAAGGTTCCGCTGCTCCTTATTGTCCATATATAACTCTGATAAGAGCCGGTTTATCATCCGGTTTATCATAATAAAGAATTTAGGAAGAATTCGGTTGGAATAACTTTCCTATCATTTGTATTCTTTTTACTTTTGAAATATGAACACTGGAATCATTAAAATATTTATTTGATTATGATTAAAAGGGTATTATTCAAATATTATTCATAGAATAAATTACTCCACTCGAATCGAATAGAATTTTGAAATTGAATTCAATTATTGAATTCAATTTCAATATAAATAGTTCAATTTAAAATAGTTAAATTAAAAAGTCTTTGCAGAACGATCTATAAAAGAATTGATAGAGTTTCATTTCTCAACTCAATTAGTAGTATCCCTAGAGTCCACTTCTTCCCCATACTACGAGTGAAAGGGAAAATGTAAAGACTACCATCAAAGCAGCCCAAGCGAGACTTACTATATCCATGTGAATTATGTCCCCTATCTCTATGAATATGAAGGAATTTTGCTAGTATTGTTCACTTTTTTCCATTATTTTTCACTAATAATAGTCACTAATAATAATAATAGTCACTAATAATAATATTAGTATCGCTGGTGCAGAGTAAAAAAAAAAAAAAAAAAGATTTTGTCCAATACCATTGATGAAACAATCCAAAAAATCCAATTCAATTAATTAGAACCAATTAATTATAAGAAGTTCTTGTATGATTGCTAGTAGAATCGGGAAAGATTAAGCGCAAACAAAATAAGCAGCAGCGCTCTTGGAAATATCACGAGTCTTTTTCCTCCGCTGTTTCTATTGGGGACAATATATCAGCAAAACAGAATAAGGTATTTCGCGTCTTTTGTTGATCAGGCGACACCCGGATTTGAACTGGGGAAAAAGGATTTGCAGTCCCCCGCCTTACCACTCGGCCATGTCGCCAAGGCAATAGAAATAAAAAATAGACGAAAATACCCCCCCCTTTTTTTTTGTACTTTTGTACTTGTATCTTGAATCCCATTTTTCTTAATCTGAATCCCTTTCCTAAAAGAACTCCTTCCTTTTTTGGATTGGATCTATCTCTTTGATTAATTTTGTTTTGATTAATTTTGTATAGTATGTCAAAACACGCACTATCTGAATTCTTTCTCCTTTCTATTGAAAGGAAAAACAAAATGTGAATTTTCAGTCACAAAAGCCGAAATTCAGGACAAATTGGAACCGTTAACTATTGACTGAAAATTCATGAACGATTCTCGAATTTGAATCTAAATTTGAATCTAAAATTGTATTTCCCGAATGATATAAGAAAATCAAAATGGATATCTAACTATCCAGTATTGATTCTTTTCAATAAAAAAAAGCCTTCTCCATTTCAATTATAACAACAATTATGAGTATATGTAAACCCTAGAACATAAATTATTACACGTATACCTCTAATCAGATATCTTATCTGTTTATGATTCCTATAGAAAATCGATATTTTGCTAGAGCACGCCATGCGCTGTACAGAATAGACCCGCAATAAAAGGAAAGACATATATATAGATAGCTATAGTTCTATCCGCGTATGCTTAATAAAGCTTTCTTCTGCGCTTCAACAAACTCTATTAAAATAAAAAAAAAATATCTCGTCTGTTCGGTGCGAATCCTTTTTTTTTTTTGAACTGAACAAGGAAATCCACGAAAAAAAGGAAAAAAGCTAAGTGCTAAAAAAACAACTTTATATTGTTTCTAACTATTGGGTTTTTATCTCATCGAAGAGATCAAATCCCGAATTATTTATTTCACTTGTATTGGAATATGTAATATCATAAATAATAGTAGAAATTGAATCACTTTTTGTTATTCTATATAAAATTCCATAAGTCTAAGTTAAGTGGAATTTATCAATTCTTTTCCAGTTGTATCTGTTGCAAATTCCAATTTGAGTAGAAAATCAAAATTCTCTTTATTCCTCCGTTCATACGTATTTCAGACATTCCATATTCATATATGGAGTTAGATAAAATTTTATGTGATTCTGTAAACAGAATAGCAATTCCATCAGTGCTGATCGATCCATATAATTGGATGAAAAACGATCCAATAATGGGATTTTTTTTTTCAATAAATGGGAAATTAAAAATGCTTGGGGATGGAAATGGGGGAATGTCTACAATACCTGGATTTAATCAGATACAATTTGAAGGATTTTGTAGGTTCATTGATCAGGGCTTAGCAGAAGAACTTTATAAGTTTCCAAAAATTGAAGATAGAGATCAAGAAATTGAATTTCAATTATTTGTGGAAACATATCAATTAGTAGAACCATCGATAAAAGAAAGAGATGCTGTATATGAATCACTTACATATTCTTCTGAATTATATGTATCCGGGGGATTAATTTGGAAAAACAGTAGGGATATGCAAGAACAAACAATTTTTATTGGAAACATTCCTCTAATGAATTCCCTGGGAACTTCTATAGTAAATGGAATATACAGAATTGTGATCAATCAAATATTGCAAAGTCCTGGTATCTATTACCGGTCAGAATTGAACCATAACGGAATTTCGGTCTATACCGGCACTATAATATCAGATTGGGGGGGAAGAGTAGAATTAGAGATTGATAAAAAAGCAAGGATATGGGCTCGTGTGAGTAGGAAACAGAAAATATCTATTTTAGTTCTATCATCAGCTATGGGTTTGAATCTAAGAGAAATTCTAGAGAATGTGTGCTACCCCGAGATTTTCTTGTCTTTCCTGAGCGATAAGGAAAAAAAAAAAATTGGCTCAAGGGAAAATGCCATTTTGGAGTTTTATCAACAATTTACTTGTGTAGGCGGAGGTCCAGTATTTTCTGAATCCTTATGTAAGGAATTACAAAAGAAATTTTTTCAACAAAGATGTGAATTAGGAAGGATTGGTCGACTAAATATGAACCAGAGACTGAATCTTGATATACCTCATAACAATACATTTTTGTTACCGCGAGATATATTGGCAGCCGCAGATCATTTGATTGGAATGAAATTTGGAATGGGTACACTTGACGACATGAATCATTT